GTTCGAGCTCATGATCTAAACGAGTCGCACATACACCCTAGTACATGTTCCTCGACGCTGAGGGCATCCTCGAAGAGCGGGAGATTTCGTGACATTTCTGATTGGCTGTCTTGCATTTCTAATAAGTTGTTTAATAGTTGGCATGTTGAATCGTATATATGATAGGATTATAAGAGGCTGGTTTAGATCGATCTTAACCTGATGATTATGAATTTTTTCCCTTCAATTGAATGAATATTTTACTTGGGTAAAATAAAAATATTCAATATCAAATCGCGGAAAATTCAAATTACGGTTTGAAATGGAATCATGTATTTACACGGGATCCCCAGCATTTTCGACCGCTACAAGATCAATAATGCCATAAGCTTGGGCTTCTGTTGCTGACATAAAAACATCCCTTTCCATGTCTTCGGATACAACCCATAAAGGGTTACCCGTTCTTTGTACATAAACCCTTGTGAGGGTTTCGCGAAGTTTCAGTAGTTCTTCTGCTTCCAGGATGAATTCCCCTGCCTGTGCCTCATAAAAAGAACTAGCAGGTTGGTGAATCATAACCCTGATTATATAACATCCATCATGAGCGGCTCCTCTATCTCACACGATTGGTCGAAGGGAAGGAATAAAAATAACAATAAGAAAAAGATAGAATTGAACAACCGTACAGGCATCTTTTGTACATTGCATACGGCTCCGCAATGGAATTGACCTTTCCCTTCCGTCCGCCCAAGAAAGGGACAAAGGTACTAGAAACAAATAGAGTCCACCCGATCCAGATCGTTGAATGATCCATTTACCACCCTTCCTTTCGTAGAAGTCAAAAATACTATGATGGTTCTGTTGCTTTATATATTTCTTATTTATCTCGTCTTTAATTTAGCAATCCCAAGGTTTTTCTGACCCGATCAGAAAAAAGATCTTTTTTTTATTTTTTATAACATTAATATCAGAAAGGCACTTCTGGTGTCTAAGAAAAATGGTTTGTGACGCTGAAACAGACCTCCGACGCATAAGATCAAATCGGAAATAACCTTTGTTTCATACTACTATTTCGATACATAATTTCATGTTATGAAAAAACAAAAAAGGTTTGTTCATATCGAACTTAAAATGCCATGCTATTATTACTTATTATTCATGTTCTATATGGCGAAGGCATAGTCTTTTTTTTTTTTCAAATAAAAAACTCATTGGCGCCAAGCGTGAGGGAATGCTAGACGTTTGGTAATTTCTCCTCCGACCAGAATGAAAGATCCCATTGAAGCGGCTAATCCCATGCATATTGTATGTACATCAGGTGGCACAAATTGCATAGTATCATAAATAGCTATTCCTGGTATTACCCATCCCCCGGGGGAGTTTATAAACAAATAAAGATCCTTAGTATCGTCCTCTATACTAAGATATACCATAAGACCAACAAGTTGATTCGAGATCTCGCTATCAACCTCTTGTCCTAAAAAAAGTAATCTTTCTCGATAAAGTCGGTTGATTAGGACAAAATTGTATCCTTTAGTAACCGTACATGCACCTTTGGGTGCATACGGTTCAAAAAAGCGAAAAAAAAAAAATCAATGTATCGATTCCAGTTCTATTTCTTTTTTTTTTTTTTAACAAGGTTTTTTCTCTAATGAAAGGACTTTTTCTTATATTATTCATTCTATTTTTCAATAAACTTCATAAGTTTTTGCTTCCTTCCCTAAAAAACCCTATCTATAAAAAAAAAAGAATTCAAAAAACTTATTATTATTGAACTAACCTCTCATTGATGTATTGTTTCATCGAGATTCAAATCACGATGTCATTTTCTTGTTCCTAAATGGGCCCATTTCATTCTTTTAGGTTCATGTTCTACTCCGGGTAAATATCTATCCGAATTATATTTGCACATATAGGGCAAATTATGTCAGTGCCACTTTTTTGCTACGATTTTTTCAATTCTTTTCATGCGCCAAACTATTTGATATTTTTATTATACTATTCCGTTGATTGGTAGTTTGAGATAACCCCTAGGGGATAAAAATCCTTTATGATACAAGTGGTAATGGTACCTATATTACCAATTTGGTATTTTCTGAACGGAGCCTGAATATTTCATTTTATTGGTACAAGCCAACCATAAATTCTTCTAATTTAGATTATTGATCTTTAACAAAATTTGATTTAATTGTACTTCGCGCTCCGAGTTTTTGAAGGTTCAATCAATCTTTCTTGGGCGAAACAGAGGATATCTCGATCAGGAGAGAGAACGGGTAAATCCCATATGACCCAATATGTCTGACAAGTCGCACTATACGTCAACCCAAACTGCATCTTCCTCTCCAGGACTCCGAAAAGGTACTTTTGGAACACCAATGGGCATTAAAAAAAAAAAAAGAAATTAAAGTACTATATTTTACTTTGATGTGGAAACGTAACAATGAATTTATTATTTTGTCCTCATAATTTTTATTTTTGTTTCTCCTATTTTATACATAGATTGGAGGGTTCATACATAAATATGGAATGAATAAAGAAAAATTCTTATGAGGGGATCGTTCGAATAATCAACAAGTGTTTATGCATTCGTTTTCCAAAAATGAAATTAATTCCCCATTGCGTATTGTTATTTATCGGGTATAGAATAGATCTGCTTCTCTTTGTTCCTACGAACAGAAATTTTCCATTATTTCCAATATAACGGAATAAATATTAACCCTTGTTCATAGATAATCTACTGAAAAAGGTTAGGTACATAGTATATATATTTTTGTTTTTTAGTCCAATGCGATAAAGTTACATAGTGTCTATTTATCTTTGATAAAGGGGTATTTCCATGGGTTTGCCTTGGTATCGTGTTCATACCGTTGTATTGAATGATCCCGGTCGGTTACTTTCTGTCCACATAATGCATACAGCTTTAGTTTCTGGTTGGGCCGGCTCAATGGCTCTATACGAATTAGCGGTTTTTGATCCTTCTGACCCCGTTCTTGATCCAATGTGGAGACAGGGTATGTTCGTTATACCCTTCATGACTCGTTTAGGAATAACCAATTCATGGGGTGGTTGGAGTATTACAGGGGGAACTATAACGAATCCGGGTCTTTGGAGTTACGAAGGTGTGGCAGGTGCACATATTGTGTTTTCCGGCTTGTGCTTCCTGGCGGCTATCTGGCATTGGGTGTATTGGGACCTAGAAATATTCTGTGATGAACGTACGGGAAAACCCTCTTTGGATTTGCCCAAGATTTTTGGAATTCATTTATTTCTTTCAGGGGTAGCTTGTTTTGGTTTTGGTGCATTTCATGTAACAGGCTTGTATGGTCCTGGAATATGGGTGTCCGATCCTTATGGACTAACTGGAAAAGTACAACCTGTAAATCCAGCGTGGGGCGCGGAAGGTTTTGATCCTTTTGTTCCAGGAGGCATAGCTTCTCATCATATTGCAGCGGGGACATTAGGCATATTAGCAGGTCTATTCCATCTTAGTGTCCGCCCGCCTCAACGTCTATACAAAGGATTACGTATGGGAAATATTGAAACTGTCCTTTCCAGTAGTATCGCTGCTGTATTTTTTGCAGCTTTCGTTGTTGCTGGAACTATGTGGTATGGTTCAGCAACTACCCCGATTGAATTATTTGGCCCCACTCGTTATCAGTGGGATCAGGGATATTTTCAGCAAGAAATATATCGAAGAGTTGGTGCTGGACTAGCTGAAAATCTGAGTTTATCGGAAGCTTGGTCAAAAATTCCCGAAAAATTAGCTTTTTATGATTACATTGGTAATAATCCGGCAAAGGGAGGATTATTCAGAGCGGGCTCAATGGACAATGGGGATGGAATAGCTGTTGGATGGTTAGGACACCCTATCTTTAGAGATAAAGAAGGACACGAGCTTTTTGTACGTCGTATGCCTACTTTTTTTGAAACATTTCCAGTAGTTTTGGTAGATGGAGATGGAATTGTGAGAGCCGATGTTCCTTTTAGAAGGGCAGAATCAAAGTATAGTGTCGAACAAGTAGGTGTAACTGTTGAATTCTATGGTGGCGAACTTAATGGAGTTAGTTACAGTGATCCAGCTACTGTGAAAAAATATGCTAGACGCGCTCAGTTGGGGGAAATTTTTGAATTGGATCGGGCTACTTTGAAATCCGACGGTGTTTTTCGTAGCAGTCCAAGGGGTTGGTTCACTTTCGGGCATGCTTCATTTGCTTTGCTTTTCTTTTTCGGACACATTTGGCATGGCGCTAGAACCTTGTTCCGGGATGTTTTTGCTGGTATTGATCCAGATTTGGATGCTCAAGTGGAATTTGGGACATTCCAAAAAATTGGAGATCCAACTACAAGGAGACAGACAGTCTGATACAACATTACTCTGGTATTTTTCGCCTACATTTGAATTTTATTTTTTTTACATGGGATAGGGGACAGAGAAATCGTGACTTGAATCACTGCTTTTTCTTTAACTCTTTCCCTTTCTTTATCTGATTGATAAATGATCCAAAATAAATAGATTTGGAAGCTATAATTGTAAACCACGATCGAATCTATGGAAGCATTGGTTTATACATTCCTGTTAGTCTCTACTCTAGGGATAATTTTTTTCGCTATCTTTTTTCGAGAACCTCCTAAGGTTCCGACTAAAAAATGAAATGATTTTTCATTATCTCAATTGAAGTAATGAACCTCCCAATATGCCATATTGGGAGGTTCATTACTTCGACTAGTCCCCGTGTTCCTCGAATGGGTCTCTTAGTTGTTGAGAGGGTTGCCCAAAAGCAGTATATAAGGCGTACCCAGTAAAGCTTACAAGTAAACCAGATATGGAGATGGCGACTAAGGTTGCTGTTTCCATTATTCGATTTCAAGATCGCGATGGGTCTACAATAAGATAGTTTATTTACAACTACAACGGAATGGTATACAAAGTCAACAGATCTCAACCGATGAAATAGTATTTATGGCTACACAAACTGTTGAGGGTAGTTCTAGATCTGGGCCAAGACGAACTCCTGTAGGGGATTTATTGAAACCGTTGAATTCGGAATATGGTAAAGTAGCTCCGGGCTGGGGTACTACTCCTCTCATGGGAGTCGCAATGGCTCTATTTGCGGTATTCCTATCTATTATTTTGGAGATTTATAATTCTTCCGTTCTATTGGATGGAATTTCAGTGAGTTAGGTTCATAAGAGCAATGAAGTACTAGTAAAAAAAAACAACTTAGGACTCGGATTTCTAGCCCATTTTGGTAGTTCGACCGTGAAATTCTTTTGTTTCGGTATTTCATTTCCGGAATATGAGTGTGTGACTTGTTATAATTGACCCTATGGATATACAGAAAATGGATCTGTCATCTCGATAGAGATGATTCCACCCCGTCGGATATTTATATTTATTCTAGTTTCCGGAGCACGAAATATATCGAATAGATCAAGAAAAGAAATATTTGGACTATGATTCATACCTATTATTAAAACCTCGTAACCGGACTCAAAAAAAAATGAAAAAAGTTCTAAATCAAACAATTTTTCTTTTTTCAGAACTATGTACTTTGACGAAAGTACAACTATTTCTCTGGATTTTGTTGAGTCACTACATCTATTCATTAAATAAGTGATGATCAAATGGTTCTTACTCAGAGAACCTTTGAGTTTTGTTTGGGGACTTATTGATGAATCATCGTGGTTCTAGTATGAATCTGAGGTTTCAATTGATTCATAGGGTCTCAACAAGAGAATTCCTATCAAAAGTAAAACAATAGTCAATTTTCATTACGCAAAAAACTCAAATAAAATACTAAATAGGGGAAGAGAAGATTCAAGAGGCCTGTAATAATCAATATAAAAAAGAAAGATGGATGAGCTAACTTGATATTTTTTAGCATTATCATCACAAAGAACAGATTTCGGATTTTTATTTCTTTGGATCCTCTGGGTAGATTGAATCGAGTGGCTAAAAAGTTTCAAAATTTCCTATTACATATCCGTTGAAACAGTATTTGTATGTTTTTGCTTGAGCCGTACGAGATGAAATTCTCATATACGGTTCTCGGGGGGGGGGGGGAGTTCCCTTGGGTTACCTATCTCAATAAAGTATATGACTGGTTCGAAGAGCGTCTCGAGATTCAGGCGATTGCAGATGATATAACTAGTAAATACGTTCCTCCTCACGTCAACATATTTTATTGTTTAGGGGGGATCACACTTACTTGTTTTTTAGTACAAGTAGCTACGGGTTTTGCTATGACTTTTTACTATCGACCAACTGTTACAGAGGCCTTTTCCTCTGTTCAATACATAATGACTGAGGCCAACTTTGGCTGGTTAATCCGATCAGTTCATCGATGGTCAGCAAGTATGATGGTTCTAATGATGATTTTGCACGTATTTCGTGTGTATCTCACAGGCGGATTTAAAAAACCCCGCGAATTAACTTGGGTTACGGGTGTAGTTCTCGCTGTATTGACTGCATCTTTTGGTGTAACTGGTTATTCCTTACCTTGGGACCAAATTGGTTATTGGGCAGTCAAAATTGTGACAGGCGTACCTGAAGCTATTCCTGTAATAGGATCGCCTTTGGTAGAGTTATTACGCGGAAGTGCTAGTGTGGGTCAATCCACTTTGACTCGTTTTTATAGTTTACACACTTTTGTATTGCCTCTTCTTACTGCTGTATTTATGTTAATGCATTTCTCAATGATACGTAAGCAAGGTATTTCAGGTCCTTTATAAACTAAAGAAGACAGATCATAGATATTTGTAATCGATCCTATATTATTTCGGAAAGGAACAATAGTATCTCATTGCTACAAATATGGATTATTGAAAAAAAAAAAATAAGACATGTTATTTGGATATTTCTCTTCAACTCCGAAGTATTCTTTATTTGATACTTTGATATGAATAGTTGAAGTGGATCCTCCGAAGAGAAGATGGATTATGGGAGTGTGTGACTTGAACTATTGATTGGGCCATGCGGATATATGATTTTATCCGCCACATTGGAATTCACAACCAAATGTGTCTCCGCATCCAATCACCGCGCGAGTTCCCTTACGTAGCGGAAGATAGGCTGGTTCGCTTGAGGAGAATCTTTTCCATGATCATACCCGAATCCATGTCATGCATGGACAGGCTCCGTAAGATCCCGTAAAATAGATGATGTGGCATAATCTGGATTATGTTCTATCTATTCTACTTACTTATTTATAGTTTATAGTATGGAAATGCATCCATTTCCTTTGCATCCATCCAGATCCATGATACTATCGGAGTGAAATAAGGGATCTAAGGAAGAACAGAGGTTAGACTGTATTAGTAACAAGTAAATTCTTTGTATTTATAAGAAGACTCACGATATTGTGAGAATAAATACCAATCACAAGATATGAGATAATCCAAAAAGCACTTGATCATGATCAAATTTTAAGCCTACTTGGATATTGAGCATTTACCTGTAAGAACTTAATTCTTGCCAATGAATAGTTGCAACTCCGGAAAGTGGGGTTCGATAAATATTTTCTTACATAGAGTCACTATATATGTGTAGATATGGATGAAATATAGATTTGATATAGATCTACTTCTGTCATTCCTTTGATTCTTGCTCGAGCCGGATGATGCAAAATTCTCATGTCCGGTTCCTTCGGGGGGTGGAAACATAAGAATTCACCTATCCCAATAACAAAGAAACCTGACTTGAATGATCCTGTATTAAGAGCTAAATTGGCTAAAGGGATGGGACATAATTATTACGGAGAACCCGCATGGCCCAATGATCTTTTATATATTTTTCCAGTAGTTATTTTGGGTACTATAGCATGTAACGTAGGCTTAGCGGTCCTAGAACCCTCAATGATTGGTGAACCGGCAGATCCATTTGCAACTCCTTTGGAAATATTACCCGAATGGTACTTCTTTCCCGTATTTCAAATACTTCGCACAGTACCCAATAAGTTGTTGGGTGTTCTTTTAATGGTTTCAGTACCTGCGGGATTATTAACAGTACCTTTTTTGGAGAATGTCAATAAATTCCAAAATCCATTTCGTCGTCCAGTAGCTACAACAGTCTTTTTGATCGGTACCGCAGTAGCTCTTTGGTTAGGTATTGGAGCAACATTACCTATTGATAAATCCCTTACTTTAGGTCTTTTTTAAATTGATTCAACCGTGAAATACTGCGTGTAGGTATCTAGGGAATAGTCGATTCAAACTGAATCTTCCCTAGATACATTATTTTTAATCTTTCTCAATACGGATTGTGCTTAAGATTCAAAAATTTCGTCTTTTTTTATATTATATATTTTTATATTCAAAATATAAACTTTTTTTTTTTATAAAATAGAGAAAAAAGATGAAGTAATTGTGATAGATTTAAAATGAAAACTTAGTCTTAGGTAAATTAATTGTGAAATGCTTCTGTAGAATGTCCACTATCTGTTTTACATCTTCTATCCGAAAATATTCAATTTTCATAAGATCTTCTTGACTGTTACTCAAAAGGTCCAATAATGTATGTATATTGGACCTTTTGAGACAATTATAGGTCCTGGAAGGCAATTCTGATTGGTCAATAAAAATACATTTCAATGCAATTTCTTTTTTGTTTTTCTTTAGATTAGCTAATCTATCATGAAAGGTAAAAAGGGGTAAAGTAAATCTGCTTTTATTTTCTTCGAAATTCATGTCCTTTTCCTCTGCATGTAGAAAAGGAATAAATAAATCAATTAAATTACGAGAAGCTTCGTGGAGTGCTTCTTTAGGAGTTAAACTTCCATTTGTCCATATTTCTAGAAAAAGGATCTCCTGTTTTTCATTTCCATTCCCATAAGAATAAATACTATGATTCGCATTTCGAACAGGCATAGATACAGCATCTATAGGATAACTTCCATCTTGAGAGTTATTTGTGGGTCTCATACGATATCCACGATCTCTTTGGATTTGTAATTCAATACACAAATCAAGAGGCTCTGTTAGGGTAGCTATATGCTGTGTAGTGTCAACTATTTCTACAGAGGGTGGTAGGATAATATCTTGAGCTGTTATGTATCCGGGGCCTTTGACGCAAATGGATGCGTCTCGAGTGCCATATAGATTACTTCTCAATACAATTTCTTTCAAATTCATTAAAATTTCATGTACTGATTCTTCAATACCCACTAGCGTAGAATATTTATGTGGTACTTTTTCAGATTTTGCACGTGTTATACATGTTCCTTCTATTTCTTCAAGTAAAATCCGTCGCATAGCGATACCTATGGTATCGGCTTGACCTTTCATAAGCGGGGACAGAACGAAACGCCCATAATAAAGACGCTTACTGTCTATTCTTGATTCAACACACTTCCACTGTAGTGTTCGAGTGGATCCTGCTATTTCCTCTCGAACCATAATAATATATTATTGTTATTTGATTAGATTATTGAATCATTTATTTCTCTTGAAATTCGTTCAATTCTTATTTCTATACACGTCTTTTTTTAGGGGGTCTACATCCATTATGTGGCATAGGAGTTACATCACGTACGAAACTTAATAGTATACCACTTCGACGAATAGCTCGTAATGCTGCATCTCGTCCCGGACCAGGACCTTTTATCATTACTTCTGCGCGTTGCATACCTTGATAAACTACTGTACGAATAGCATTTGATGCGGCGGCTTGAGCAGCAAAAGGTGTTCCTCTTTTTGCGCCTTTGAATCCAGAAGTACCCGCGGAGGACCACGAAACCACCCGCCCTCGTACATCTGTAACAGTTACAATGGTATTGTTGAAACTCGCTTGAACATGAATAATTCCTTTTGGAATTCTACGTCCACTCTTACGCGAACCAATACGTCCATTTCTACGTGAACTAATTCTTGGTATAGGTTTTGTCATATTTTATCATCTCATAAATATGAGTCAGAAATATACGGAGATATCCATTTCATGTTAAAACAGATTCTTTATTTTTACATTGATCCTTCCTTTAGAAAAAGAAAGCTCAAAAGATTATCCTTGTCTCTGTTTATGTCTTGGATTAGAACAAATCACTATAATTCGTCCGCGCCTACGGATCAGTCGACATTTTTCACAAATTTTACGAACGGAAGCCCTTATTTTCATATTTACGATTCCTTACCTTAATTCTGAATCTATTCTTTGAAGTAAAAAAAGTTTCCTTAATTTTTGAACCTCGAATTTAATTTGATCCCCTCACGAATGAAATCAAAAAAATTCCCGAATCGTTCAAATCTTCCTTGCGAAGTCTATAAATTATACATTCCTTGCTGGTTGAACCATAACTACTTACTTCAATTTTGACTCTATCTCCTGTCCGGATAAAACCGCGTCGATCCTCCCCGAAACATAACCTGGAATTAGATTTTCATTGTCTAAAGGGACACGGAACATACCATTGAGAAGTGATTCAGTAATTAAACCCTCATCAATCCATTTTTGTTTTTTTTTTTTTGATTCTGGGGAATCCCCCCTTGAAGTATCAATTAATGGGGGAGCAGTCATATAACTCACTTTTCCTCTCTTTTTCTTTTCATTCTTTTCACAACCGAGAAGTTAGAAATCAAATTAGGATGCCCTGGGAAAAGGATCACCATATATAACACAAAATTTCTCCTCCAACTCCTTCTAAGCGAGCTTCTCGATCTGTCATTATACCTTGAGAAGTAGAAAGAATAGCAATCCCCATTCCGCCTAAAATCCTAGGAATTCGTTGGTAGTTGGAATAGATTCGTAGACCAGGTCGGCTGATACGCTTTAAAATTGTTTTATATATTCTTTCCCTAGTTCTTTTATGTCGCAGGGTTGAAACCAAGAAATTTTTATTACTTTCTCGATGTTTTCTAACGTTTTCAATAAAACCCTCTCGTAGAAGTATTTTAACAATGTTTTCGGTGACATTTGTAGATGCTATTCGAACCGTTCCTTTTTTTTTCATGTCAGCATTTCTTATAGAAGTTATTATTTCGGCAATAGTGTCCCTACCCATGATGAACTATAATTATAGTTGCCTCCAAATTTTGATATAATCAACGTGTTTATTTTATTTTTTTTTATGAATTCATAAAAAAAGTATATGCTTGAGACACAATCTACTAATTTATTTATTTCAGATATTCTACTATATCATAATTCTATCTACTAATATTTATAATACTTCAGGAGCTAATGAGACGATTTTTGTGAAATTGAATTCTCTCAATTCCCTGGCAATTGCACCAAAAACTCGAGTCCCTTTTGGATTTCCTTCTTGATCAATGACAACTGCTGCATTGTCATCATATCGTATTCTCATACCGTTTTCACGCTTGAGTTCTTTACACGTACGTACAATTACAGCTCTAATAACTTCTGATCTTTCGAGCGGCATATTGGGCACTGCTTCTTTGATTACAGCAACAATAACGTCACCAATATGAGCATATCGGCGATTACTAGTTCCTAAAATTCGAATACACATCAATTCTCGAGCCCCGCTATTATCCGCTACATTTAAAAGGGTCTGAGGTTGAATCATATCATTTTTTATCTGCTCTTTCAATGCAAAGGATGAAGAAAGAAAAGAAATATTATCTGTCCAGAAAAAAAAAACCGCAATTGTATTTTTTCATTCATTCCTAATGCCCTTTTCTTTTTTTCTACATCTCTATCCCGCAATAATAAATTGAGTTCGTATAGGCATTTTGCACGCAGCTATTGAAATAGCTGCTCTGGCCACAGTTTCGGATACTCCGCCCATTTCATAAAGTATTCGACCCGGTTTAACAACAGATACCCAATATTCGGGAGACCCTTTCCCCGAACCCATACGTGTTTCTGTAGGTCTTACTGTAACAGGTTTGTCGGGAAATATACGTACCCATATTTTTCCCCCACGACGTGCATATCGGGTCATTGCTCTTCGCCCCGCTTCTATTTGTCTAGCTGTGATCCAAGCGGGTTCAAGTGCCTGAAGAGCGTATCTTCCAAAACAAATATGATTGCCTCTATAAGACATTCCTTTCATTCTTCCTCTATGTTGTTTACGGAATCTGGTTCTTTTGGGGTTATAGTTGATGGTTGTTTACCTCTTCCATCTCTACTGCAGAACCGGACATGAGAGTTTCTTCTCATCCGGCTCCTCACGAAAGAAAAGAAGAAACAATTCAATATAAAGGATTCAATAATATTACAGATATACATGTATTTTATTAATAATACACTAAAAAATGGGATTTATTTTATTGATATTACATAGGAAAGCTGCATGCAAGATATATTTATCTTTACCCACAAGAACAAGATATATCTATTTCTATTAATAAATGATAAATATATTATATTTATATTAATATATTATTTTTATTTTTTTAATTTAATATTTTAATATATAATATATATTATTTTAATATATAATATATATTATTTTAATATATATATATTATTTTATTTTTATTTATTTATATTTGAATTTTTATTTAAATCTAACACATTATAACATAACGAATTCTTTTTTAACTTCAAAAAAAAAATATTT